TGGATTATAAATTTCAATGTGGCAGTAAAGGCTTATATACCTGCACAGCCTAATCAATAGTTCAAGTCACACACTCCCATAATCCATTTTATTTTCGGAGAATTACCTTCAACTAGTAATGTTATGTTAAATAAATACAATATTATAGAGTTGAAGGAAAATGTCCAAATACATGGATTATTGTTTTCAATAATCCATACATGTAGCAATGAAATACTATTGTTCTTCCCCCCAATGCAAAATGAGAGATTACAAATATCTATGATATACTCTTTTTTTGATGCTATAAGGGGCCAGAAATACCTTGTTTACGTATCATTAAAAAATGCATTAACATAAATACGGCAGTAAGAAGAGGCAATACAAAAGTATGTAAACTATAAAAACGAGTCAAAGTAGATTGTCCCACACTAGCACTTCCACGCAATAACTCTACCAAAGGCGATCCTACTACAGGAATAGCGTCAGGTACACCTGTTACAATTTTGACTGCCCAATAACCAATTTGGTCCCGAGGTAAAGAATAACCGGTTACACCAAAAGATGCGGTCAATACAGCCAGAATCACGCCTGTAACCCAAGTCAATTCGCGAGGTTTTTTAAAGCCACCGGTAAGATACACACGAAATACATGCAGGATCATCATTAGAACCATCATACTTGCCGACCACCGATGAACGGATCGTATTAACCAACCAAAGTTAGCTTCCGTCATTATATATTCAACAGAAGCGAAAGCCTCAGTAACGGTTGGACGATAGTAAAAAGTCATAGCAAAACCTGTAGCTACTTGTACTAAAAAACAAGTAAGCGTAATTCCTCCGAGACAATAAAAAATGTTGACATGAGGAGGAACATATTTACTAGTTATATCATCTGCAATCGCCTGAATCTCGAGACGTTCTTCGAACCAATCATAGACTTTATTGAGATAGGTAAAGCGCTAAAAGCCCCCCTCTAAGAACCGTATATGAGAATTTTATCTCGTACGGCTCAAACAAACACACCCAAATAAAGCTTAAAGCTTATTACTAATTTTTTCTTTTCGGAAGATGCGAAAAATCCGAAAAGAAAGTTTTTGTCTTTACGGTGATAATGCTAATATATCAAGTCGGCTCATCCATTTTTCTGTTAATGGTTACTGCGGGCCTCTTGAATATTCTCTTTTCCTATTTTTCTTTGTCTTTGATTTATTTTTTTTTTCTACAGCTTTTTTAGTATTGATAAGAATTTATCTTGTTAAGACCCTATAGAATTGATTGAAACCCCAGATTCATACTATAACCACGATGATTTAGTAAAACCGAAAAACTAAGCCCAAAGATTCCTTGAGTAAGAACCGTTGGATCATCACTTATTCAATCAATAAGAGAGGTATAATGACTCAAAATACCAACCCATTTTTTCTGCTTATTTTTAAAAAGGGCATTTAAGGCATTTAAAAGAAGAAAAACCTTTCGATTTATAACGTCTAATTCTTTTTTTGGCAAAGAAAAAAATGGATTGAATCCGATCGCGGGGCCTGAATATTTAATAAATATAAATCATAGTTAAAATATTTCTGATATTCCGTGTTCCAGATGCAAAAAAAATATCCGACGAAGTAGAACCATCTCTATCAGGATAAGATGACAGACTCATTCTCTGTACTATTAATAGGATCAATTCTAACAAGTCACACACTCATATTCCGGAAATACAGAAGGAAAGAAAGTCCGCGATCAAACTACCAAAAAGGCAGCCCTCCATTTTGTATTGAAAGGGTAGAACTTCGTGGTTCTTTTTAATTCCCTTATTCTTGTGGATTTAATTCATTGAAATGCCATCCAATAAAACAGAAGAATTATAGATTTCTAAAATAATACATAGGAAGATTGCAAATAAAGCCATCGCAACTCCCATCAAAGGAGTAGTTCCCCATCCAGGAGCTACTTTACCATATTCTGAATTCAACGGTTTCAATAAAACCCCTACAGTAGTTGGTTTTGGACGAGATCTAGAACTACCCTCAACGGTTTGTGTAGCCATAAATCCTATTTTTTTTTATTGAGATCTGTTGACTTTGTATACCATTCCATTGTAAATAAATGATTTTATCATAGATCCATTGGTGTCTTGAAATTATATAATAATGGAAACAGCAACCCTAGTCGCCATCTTTCTATCTGGTTTACTTGTAAGTTTTACTGGGTATGCCTTATATACCGCTTTTGGGCAACCCTCTCAACAATTAAGAGATCCTTTCGAGGAACACGGGGACTAGTTGACGTAATGAGCCTTCTTATATTTTATATTCAAATTTATATTCAAATGATATTGGAAGGCTCATTACGTCAACTGAGCTAATGAAAAATCATTTCACCCTTTTAGTTGGAACTTTAGGGGGTTCCCGAAAAAAGATAGCGAAAAAAATTATCCCTAGAGTCGAGACTAATAAAAATGTATAAACCAATGCTTCCATAGATTTGATTGTGGTTTACAATTATAACTTCCATACCTGTTTACTCGAGAGAATTTTCCCGATAATGATAAAAAAAAAGAAAGGAGGGGGATTTTTTGAGTATCCTATGTCAAATCACAATAAAAATAGAGGAAAAAATAGTGTATTAGACTCCTTGTCTTCTTGTAGTTGGATCGCCAAGTTTTTGGAATGCCCCAAATTCTACCTGAGCATCCAAATCGGGGTCAATACCAGCAAAAACATCTCTGAACAAGGTTCTAGCCCCATGCCAAATATGTCCAAAGAAGAAGAGTAGGGCAAAAGAAGCATGTCCGAAAGTAAACCAACCGCGTGGACTACTACGAAAAACACCATCCGATTTCAAAGTAGCACGGTCTAATTCAAAAATTTCACCCAATTGAGCACGTCTCGCATATTTTTTTACAGTAGCGGGATCGCTATAACTGACTCCGTTGAGTTCACCACCATAGAACTCAACAGTTACACCTACTTGTTCAACGCTATACTTAGATTCTGCTCTTCTAAAAGGAACGTCAGCTCTAACAATTCCGTCCCCATCTATTAAAACGACAGGAAATGTTTCAAAAAAGGTAGGCATACGGCGTACAAAAAGTTCACGTCCGTCTTTATCTCGAAAAATGGGGTGTCCTAACCATCCAACAGCGATTCCATCGCCGTTGTCCATTGAGCCCGCTCTAAATAATCCTCCTTTTGCGGGATTATTGCCGATGTAATCATAAAAAGCTAATTTCTCAGGAATTTTAGACCAAGCTTCTGCTAAACTTTTATTTTCAGCTAGCCCAGCGCTTACTCTTCGGTATATTTCTTGCTGAAAGTATCCCTGATCCCATTGATAACGAGTGGGGCCAAATAATTCGATCGGAGTAGTTGCTGAACCATACCACATAGTTCCGGCAACAACAAAAGCTGCAAAAAAGACAGCAGCGATACTACTAGACAGAACGGTTTCAATATTGCCCATACGTAATCCTTTGTATAGACGTTGAGGCGGGCGGACACTAAGATGGAATAAACCCGCTAATATGCCCAATGTCCCTGCTGCAATATGATGAGAAGCTATTCCTCCTGGAACAAAAGGATCAAAACCTTCCACGCCCCATGCCGGACTTATAGGTTGTACTTTTCCAGTTAGTCCATAAGGGTCGGAGACCCAGATTCCGGGACCATACAAGCCTGTTACATGAAATGCGCCAAAACCAAAACAAGCCACTCCGGCAAGAAATAAATGAATTCCAAAAATCTTAGGTAAATCCAAAGAAGGTTTTCCCGTACGTTCATCAGAAAAGATTTCTAGATCCCAATACACCCAATGCCAAATAGCAGCTAAAAAGCATAAACCAGAAAACACAATATGTGCGCCGGCCACACCTTCGTAACTCCAAATACCCGGATCCGTTATAGTTCCCCCTGTAATACTCCAACCGCCCCATGAATTGGTTATTCCTAAACGAGTCATGAAAGGGATAACGAACATACCCTGTCTCCACATTGGATCAAGAACGGGGTCAGAGGGATCAAAAACTGCTAATTCATATAGAGCCATCGAACCAGCCCAACCGGCAACTAGAGCGGTATGCATTATATGGACAGAAATTAACCGGCCGGGATCATTCAATACGACAGTATGAACACGATACCAAGGCAAACCCATGTAAATACCCCTTAATTATCAAAGAAAAATGACACTATGTAACTTTATTGCATTAGAAAAAGGAAGGCTACGATTATGCAATGTACCCCCCTTGTTCAATGGATTATCTCGGAACAAGGGTTAATCTTTGTTATATTCTAGAATGGTAATTCTATATGGTAATAGTCAATTGATAATAATGGAACAGTTATGTTTGTAGAAACAAAGATAAACAAATCTATTCTATTCTATATCCGATATATATCAATACGCAATGGGAAGTTGAAACCATTTTGTATCGATAATTATTGGAAGGTTATATTCATAAGAAATTGACTTTTTTTATTCTATTCTGTTTTCATTTTAAACGCATTTTTTATAATCTATGCATAAATATAGGATATTTAAGATTGATATTATGAAAACAATAGCTCTATTATTACGTTTCCACATCAAAGTCAACCATAGTACTTAATTTTTCTTTGATTTAATGCCTATTGGTGTTCCAAAAGTTCCATTTCGAAGTCCTGGAGAGGAAGATGCATCTTGGGTTGACGTATAGTGCGACTTGTCAGATATATTGGGTCGTATGGGATTTCCCCGTTCTCTCTCCCGATTGAGATATCCTCCCTTTTGCCCAAGAAAGATTGATTGAATCATAATAAATTTGGAGCGTGAAAGGCAATTAGATAGGGGGATTCCTATTAACTTTATCAATTCGAATATTTTATGGTTGGCTCGGTTGGACCAATAAAATGAAGTATCCAGACTCCGTTTATCAAAAACCCAATTTCAATTGGGAATAGATTGAAGATTACTACTTGTCTTATACATTTTATTTCCTTTTAACTAACCGTTTTGAGTTTTAATTCAAAATATTTTAAAATATAAAATAAAAAAGATATAAAAAAAAAAACACATGTGGTATTGGAAAAATTTGTCCTATATGTGCAAATTGAAATCGGGCGGATCTTTACCCGGAGTAGAGCATAAACCTAAAAGAATTCAAAAGGCCCATTTAAGAACAAGAAAATGACATCGTGATTTGGGTTGTATCTCGATGAACTAATACATCAATGAAAAGTAAGTTGAATAGGTTTAGTAACTTCGATTTTTTTAGTCAAAATTTTTTTTTATTAGAATTTTATTTATAATATAATAATATTTATAATAAATAGCAAAGAATTGTGGAAATAGGGAAAGGCGCAACAAGTCATATTTCTTGAAAAATGGAATTATAATAGAAAAAACTTTTGATTTTTCATTATAAATAATCATTTTATTATAATTATTATAACATTAAAATTTTGAAAACCTCTACCAAAATAAAAGAATCGATACAACCGATACAAAGAATAGAGTCTACACATTGATTTAATTCACAATTTTTTTGAACCGTATGCATAAAACGGTGCATGTACGGTTTCTAAGGGATGTCATTTTATCCTAACCAACCGACTTTATCGAGAAAGATTACTTTTTTTAGGCCAAGAAGTCGATAGCGAGATCTCGAATCAACTTATTGGTCTTATGGTATATCTAAGTATCGAGGATGATAACAAAGATTTGTATTTGTTTATAAATTCTCCTGGGGGCTGGGTAATACCTGGAGTAGCTATTTATGATACTATGCAATTTGTGCGACCAGATGTGCATACAATATGTATGGGGTTAGCTGCTTCAATGGGATCTTTTATCCTGGTCGGAGGAGAAATTACCAAACGTTTAGCATTCCCTCACGCTTGGCGCCAATGAGTTTTTTATTTGACAGAAAAAAGAATACTATGCCTTCACCCTATTTTCAATTAAGTAATAATAGCATGGCACTTTGAATTCGATATGATAAACTTTTATCTCTATATTATTTTCAAAACATTAGATTATGTATCGAAAGGGTAGTATGAGATGTAGAATATTCCTGATTTTTTATTATTTGTTGGGATTCAGCGTCACAAACTTTTTTCATACCAAACGCCAAGATTTCGGTTTGAAAGAGTACAAAAAAAGTCTTTTTTCTTTATTTTTATTTTTCGGATTAAAAAGAAACTTTGGGATTGCTGAATTATAGACGAAATAAATATAAAGCAACGGATCCATCATAGTATTTTTAAACTTCTCTGAAAAGAAGGGTGGTAATTGGATCATTTACTGATCGGGATCTAATCGATCCCATTTTTTCTTTCTTTCATAGAAACGGGTAAATACCATTGTAAAGCCGTATGCAATGTGAAAAAATGCACGTACGGCTGTTCAATTCTATATCTATCTATTTTTTTTTTATCACCGCGTCGCGCGAAGAAGTCCCTCTTTAAGGTATATCATCAGGGTAATGATTCATCAACCTGCTAGTTCTTTTTACGAGGCCCAAACGGGAGAATTTATCTTGGAAGCGGAAGAACTTTTGAAATTACGCGAAACCCTCACAAGGGTTTATGTACAAAGAACGGGCAAACCTTTATGGGTTGTATCCGAAGATATGGAAAGGGATGTTTTTATGTCAGCAACAGAAGCCCAAGCTCATGGAATTGTTGATCTTGTAGCGGTCGAATAAAAATAGTTAAACATTTTAGTTTAAAAATTGATCTTGTCAATGGGTTTATCGTAAGATTCTATTAACTAGAAATGTATTCGGTTAGGATTGATCTAAACCAGCTCATTATGTATATAATTCAGCATGCCAACCATTAAACAACTTATTAGAAACACAAGACAGCCAATCAGAAATGTCACGAAATCCCCCGCTCTTCGGGGATGCCCTCAGCGCCGAGGAACATGTACTAGGGTGTATGTGTGACTCGTTCAGATTATGAGCTGGAACAAAAGAAAATTAAAAGAAAATAAACCTTTTTTCCAGTATCAATGATCCGGACTCGTGAATAGGATAATTATAGGATAAAATACAAAAACTCAAGCGACTCTCTAAAAAAAAAAGATCTATTCATCTATTGTATATTCAATTTATGGTTTCTCTTAGTGTAAATAAAAAAAAAATTCCCATTGGTAGCGTTAACGTTATCCATTTAGCGGGCAATCCCTTAATTTAAGAGAAAAACTTTATTTGCAAGAACGGACTAACAGGGTCAGCTATCCAGCTAACCTTCAAAATGAAATACCGTTACTGTATAGGTGGATCGAATTGTGAAAGACCTATTACTGGATAATTGATGGGTAGAGCCAAAAAAAGTTTGAACTGTACAAGTTATCAATAGACAGAAATAAAGATACAGGGGCTCCGGTGTATAGAGAGGACCTCGCCGTTTAAGAAGTAACCATAGAAACGAAGGAACCCACTCTTGTTTTTTATTTATATTCAAATTGAATTTTAAATTTCTATTTAATTCCTTTTCTTTGATACATTACTAAAATGTCTTCGTTTTTTTGTCTTGTTTCAAGACGAAATGTCGAAAAAAAAAATAATATAATACATCAAAAAGAGTGGTCGGGAAGGTTATAGCAGCAAAAGCCATTAGGATTTTGATTTTATACATTGGAAAAATCCGTTTTGTTATTAATAGACCAGGAGGGGAGAAAAGAATAACTTAACGAAAGAAAATCAATTAGTTATTCATCAAAGTTTCATTTATTCAATGACTAGAGTTAGACGAGGATATATAGCTCGGAGACGTAGAACAAAAATGCGTTTATTTGCATCAACCTTTCGGGGGGCTCATTCAAGACTTACTCGAACTATTGCTCAACAGAAAATAAGAGCTTTAGTTTCGGCTCATAGGGATAGAGATAGGAAAAAGAGAGATTTTCGTCGTTTATGGATCACGCGTATAAACGCAGTAATTCGTGAAAAAGTATTATACTATAATTATAGTAACTTTATAAGCGATCTGTACAAGAAAGAGTTGCTTCTTAATCGTAAAGTACTTGCACAAATAGCTATATTAAATAGGAATTGTTTTTATATGATTGCAAATGAGATCACAAAAAAAGAAGATTGAAACGATTGCCCCGAAATGATTTAAATGAAATTTCCCGGAGTTTATTCTCCGGGAGTATAGAGTCAAAATGAGTATGATAAAATATGATAAATAAATAAAAATCAACAAATCCATTCAAACAAAAAAAGGTTTTTACCTATTTTTCTTATTTTACGTTACGATACAACAAAAAAATCTAGAGTCTCAGGTTTTTTTAGAACAAAGCCGCAATCCATGTTTGAGTTCCTATTTCTTTTTTGATACAATTCCATTATTATTATCAATTAATCAATTAAGTTAAATATAAAAAAAGCATATTTTGATTTTTTATTTATTTTTGGTTCTAAAACTATAAGTTTTGGTAGGCGACTCGGTTCTTTCAAATTGTTTCTCATTATTAAGAAAAGGTAACAACGATAAAATACGAGCTTGTTTTATAGCAATAGTAATTAAGCGTTGTTGTTTCAAGGTTAATCTATTTACTCGCCTAGATAATATTTTTCCCTGTTCACTAATAAATCGACTAATTAAACTCATGTTTCTATAATCAATTCGATCCCCCGGTTGGATCGGGGGCAAACGCCTACGAAAAGATCGCTTGGATTTAATAAAGGGTCGCTTAGATTTATCCATAGTTTGTTTAATTTCTGTCTTATACCGAAAATCCTACTTCTTAAGAATAATTTGAATTAAGAATAATTTTAAGTATAATTTTTTTTTTTATTAATTATTATATATAATTTTATATATAATTAATTAAATAAAAAAAAAAATATATATATATATTAAGAAAAAGAGTTTTGTCTCCTTCACTTCATTCATTCAATTGAAAGGATGATAGCCAGACGTTCAATTTGATCTATTTTATTTCTTTATCTCTCCATGAATTGTATGTTTGTAACAATAGGAACAGAATTTTCGCAATTCTAACCGACTAGGTGTATTGTGTCGATTCTTTTGAGTAATATATCTGGAAACGCCCCTCGATTCCTTATTAACACTCTTTCGAACACAACTATTACATTCCAAAATCACTTTTACTCGGACATCTTTCCCCTTAGCCATGAACCTCCTTTTTTTGAGATTTTTGATTCAAACAATTTTTCGATTTTGATTTTCGACCCGAAGTGAAGAAGAAAGGAAAAGAAAAAATAGATGTTGCTAACTCGAAATACAATTTTAAAAAGTTCGTTGCAATTCATAGTTAATAGATTAAAGTCTATAAATAAATGGCGAAATCGTATGTATTAAAATTTCCAAAATTTCTAACGAGATTTCTACTCGCAGTAGTTTATTGAAGTATCTTGTATAATATTTTTACGCTAAATCCCCTCCTTGTTTCTTCTTAAAATTGCCCCATTTTTGAATTTAAATAGGGGGCAATTTTAAGAAGAAACAAGGATTTAACTGCATCAAAACTGAGTTCAGACTTGAATAAAAAAAAGGGTTATTAGTCACAGAAAATGGCTTCTTTTTCTAATCCTCATTACCCCCCCTGTCTTTGTTAATAACTAGAATGAAAAAAAGGGGAATGTCAACGCATCTGGGAAAAAACGATTTATTTCTATTAATAGACCAGCTAAAGACCCAAACCATAGAGTACTTAGTACCGGTGCTACGGAAAGATATGTTTTTAGATCTCGCATTGAAAAACCTCCTTCGTAATTTAGTTAATATATAAACTATAGGTAATACCTATCTAATCTACGAGCAGATGTATATATAGAGCGTCAAGGACCAGTTGGGTTTGTATTGTAAACGAAATGCATAAATAAGCTAATAAAAAAAATGGACAAAGATCTAGTACATACGAGATTTTTTAAGAAAAAAAAGAGTATGCCCTTCCTCCGGAACTGAGTAATCCTGAAAAGTATTTGATTTTTTTGAGTTTACGACTTCATAAATATAATAATATATATAAAAGACTTTATATGATATGAGACTAAAAAGAGGAAATGG